AAGGCCCTTCGCATGGCAATACCGATGGTATCAGCTTGACCTTTCATAAGTGGTGACAGAATGAAACGACCATAATAAAGACGCTTACTGTCTACTCTTGATTCAACACACTTCCACTGTAGTGTTCGAGTGGATCCTGCTACTTCCTCTCGAACCATACTATACTAGTATTATTATTTGATCATTTATTTCTCTTGAAATCGGTTTAATTCTTATTTCTACACACGTCTTTTTTTAGGAGGTCGACATCCATTATGTGGCATAGGTGTTACATCACGTACGAAGCTTAATAATATACCACTTCTACGAATGGCTCGTAATGCTGCATCTCTTCCGAGACCAGGACCCTTTATCATAACTTCTGCTCGTTGCATACCCTGATCAACCACTGTACGAATAGCATTTACCGCTGTGGCTTGAGCAGCATAAGGTGTTCCTCTTCTTGTGCCTTTGAATCCAGAAGTACCAGCGGAGGCCCAAGAAACTACCCGACCTCGTACATCTGTAACAGTTATAATGGTATTGTTGAAACTCGCTTGAACATGAATAACGCCTTTTGGTATTCTACGTCCATTCTTACGTGAACCAATACGTCCATTCCTACGTGAACCAATTCTTGGTATAGCTTTTGTCATATTTTATCATCTCATATTTATGAGTCAGAAATATACAAAAAGAAAAGATACGGAGATATCCATTTCATGTTAAAACAGATCCTTTACCTTATTTTTACATATTTTATTTTTGAATTTTAGAAAGTAAAGTTCTTTTTTAGAAGAATTACCCTTGTCTCTGTTTATGTTTCGGATTGGAACAAATCACTATAATTCGTCCACGCCTGCGAATCAGTCGACATTTTTCACAAATTTTACGAACGGAAGCCCTTATTTTCATATTTTTTATTCCTTACCTTAATTCTGAATCCACTTCTTGGAAGAGAATAAGTCTCTTGAATTTTTTTTTGAACTTCAAATTGTATACCCATGGTTAAAAAAATAACCTAATCGTTCGAATCTTTGTTGCGAAGTCGATAAATTATACGTCCCCTGGTTGAATCATAACGACTTACTTCAATTTTTACTCTATCTCCCGGTAGTATCCGTATAAAACTGCGGCGGATCCTCCCTGAAACATATCCTAGAATTAGATCTTCATTATCTAAACGGACCCGGAACATACCGTTGGGAAGTGATTCAGTAATTAAACCCTCATGAATCAATTTTTGTTCTTTCATTCCAGGTAACCTCCTTGAAGTATCAACTAATGGAGGAAGAGTTATATAACTCACTTTTCCTCTCTATTTTACAAATAGGAAGTTAGAGATCAAATTTGGATACCAGAGGTGGAAGATTACCATATATAACACAAAATTTCTCCTCCAATTCTTTCTAGTCGAGCTTCTCGATCTGTTATTATACCTCGAGAAGTAGAAAGAATTACAATTCCCATTCCACCTAAAATCTTAGGAATTCGTTGATAGTTGGAATAAATTCGTAAGCCGGGTCGGCTGATACGCTTTAAAATGGTTCTAGTTTTATATATTCCTTTTCTGGTTTTTCTATGTCGCAGAGTTGAAACCAAGAAATATTTGTTACTCTCCTGATGTTTCCGAACGTTTTCAATAAAACCTTCTCGTAGAAGTATTTTAACAATGTTTTCGGTGATATTTGTAGATGCTATTCGAACCCTTCCTTTTTTATCCGTGTCAGCATTTCTTATAGAAGTTATTAGATCGGCAATAGTGTCCCTACCCATGACGAACTAGAATTATAGGTTCCTCCTAATTTTGATATAATCAACATGTTTCCTTTTTTTTTATTGTTATAAAGTATATACGTGAGACACAATCTACTAATTTGATCTATTTGATCTATTTCAGATACCCTACTATATCATAGTCTCATCTACTACTATTTATAATACTTCGGGAGCTAATGAAACTATTTTAGTAAAATTTAACTGTCTCAATTCTCGAGCGATCGCACCAAAAACTCGAGTTCCTTTTGGATTTCCTTCTTGATCAATGACAACCGCAGCATTGTCGTCATATCGTATTATCATACCGTTTTCACGTTTGAGTTCTTTACATGTACGTACAATTACAGCTCTAATTACTTCTGATCTTTCTAGAGGCATATTGGGAACTGCTTCTTTGATTACAGCAACAATAACATCACCAATATGAGCATATCGGTGATTACCAGCTCCTATGATTCGAATACACATCAATTTTCGAGCTCCGCTGTTATCCGCTACATTCAAAAGGGTCTGAGGTTGAATCATATCATTTTTATTTCAATCTGTTATTTCAATGCAAAAGTATGAAAGAAAAAAAAGAAATATTGTCCGTCCAGAAATAAATAAACCTGCGGTTGTTTTTTCATCCCCAATACCCCTTTTTGTTTAGTTCTACATCTCTATCCTGAAATAAGAAATTGAGTTCGTATAGGCATTTTGCGCGCAGCTATTGAGATAGCTGCTCTAGCTACAGTTTCTGATA